ATTAGATAAATCTGTTGATAGAATAGAACAAAAAAGCCAAGAGTCCCAAGACAATAAAGACTGAGAAGATTGATTCAAGAACAAATTTTCGTTTGATTAAGGACTCCATTATAGAATAAAGACCTAACCATTAATCGAGAGGCGATGGGAACGAGGGAACCCGTGACTACATAATATTCTATTGAAAACGAATCCTAATAATTCATTGGGTAGGATGGCGGAAGGAACCCAAGACCAATCCATTTATTATGAGAGGTCGGTTCATGGGCTAACTAACCCGAGAACCGAAACACATATAAAAAGAGTAAATATTCGCCCGCGAACATTTCTATTTTATTAGATTTCGAAATTGGGGTCGATCAAACATAAGAATAGATAAAAAAAGAAAAGGCAAAACAAAATAAAGGTTTATTATAACCTTCTAATAAAAGAAAAAATAACAAAAGAGATTATATTATCTATAATTTTTTAGAAAACTAAAAAAAAAAATGATTCTATTATTCTAGAATCTATAAAGAGTTTAGTTTTCTATCAAAAGAAGATATAAAAATTTCTAATAGATTAATTAAATGAAATCTCAAAGAATCCCATGATTCAATCTATTATTCAGTAAATACATGTATCTTTTTTTGAATCGTTTCATTCGCGAGGAGCTGGATGAGAAGAAACTCTCATGTCCGGTTCTGTAGTAGAGATGGAATTGAGAAATAACCATCAACTATAACCCGAAAAGAACCAGATTTCGTAAACACCATAGAGGAAGAATGAAAGGAATATCTTATCGAGGCAATCGTATTTGCTTCGGTAGATACGCTATTCAGGCACTTGAACCCGCTTGGATCACATCTAGACAAATCGAAGCGGGCCGAAGGGCAATAACACGAAATGCACGACGCGGCGGAAAAATATGGGTACGTATATTTCCAGACAAACCCGTTACACTAAGACCCACCGAAACACGTATGGGTTCAGGGAAAGGATCCCCCGAATATTGGGTAGCTGTTGTTAAACCAGGTAGAATACTTTATGAAATGAGTGGAGTAGCCGAAAATATAGCCAGAAAAGCTATTTCAATAGCGGCATCAAAAATGCCTATACGAACCCAATTCATTACTTCGGGATAGAAATGTAGAATCAAAGGAAAGCGGTCTTTGTTTGAGATGAAAAAAAAAACAATTGCAGATTTCTTTTTTTTTACTTCGCCCTTTGTTTGCATTGAAAGAAAAGATTCCAAAATAATATGATTCAACCTCAAACCCTTTTGAATGTAGCAGATAACAGCGGAGCCCGAGAATTGATGTGTATTCGAATCATAGGGGCTAGTAATCGACGATATGCTCATATTGGTGACGTTATTGTTGCTGTAATCAAGAAAGCCGTCCCCAATACACCTCTAGAAAGATCAGAAGTGATCAGAGCTGTAATTGTACGTACTTGTAAAGAACTCAAACGAGAAAACGGTATGATAATACGATATGATGACAATGCTGCGGTTGTTATTGATCAAGAAGGAAATCCAAAAGGAACTCGAATTTTTGGTGCGATTGCCCGAGAATTGAGACAGTTAAATTTCACTAAAATCATTTCATTAGCACCTGAAGTATTATAAGATGAGACCGTGAGATAGTTATAGTATTTGAATGAAATTAATTAGTAGATTGTGTATCACGTATATACCTTTTTAAAATTAATAACTATTTAATAAATTAATAAAAAAAGCATGTTGATTAGATCAAAATGAAAAGTAACCAATAATTTTCGTTTATCATGGGTAAGGACACTATTGCTAACATAATAACCTCTATTCGCAATGCTGACATGAATAGAAAAGGAATGGTTCGAATACCATCTACTAACATCACCGAAAACATTGTTAAAATACTTTTACGAGAAGGTTTTATTGAAAACATAAGGAAACATAGGGAAAGCAACAAGGATTTTTGGGTTTTAACCCTACGACATAGAAGAAATAGGAAAGGACCATATAAAAATAAAACGATTTTCAATTTAAAACGGATCAGTAGACCTGGTCTCCGAATCTATTCTAACTATCAACAAATTCCGAGAATTTTAGGCGGAATGGGCATTGTAATTCTTTCTACTTCTCGGGGTATAATGACAGACCGAGAAGCTCGACTACAGGGAATCGGCGGAGAAATTTTGTGTTATATATGGTAATCTTTATGATATTCGAATTATACACAGAACTTCCCTATTTGTAAAAAAAAAAAAGAGAAGAGGTGAGTTTCTAATAGCACTCCCCCTTCATTAATTGATACTTTGATAAGGGGTTTCATCTGGAATGAAAGAACAAAAAAGGATTTATGAAGGTTTAATTACTGAATCACTTCCCAACGGTATGTTTGGGGTTTGTTTAGATAATGAGGATCCAATTCTAGGTTACGTTTCAGGAAGGATTCGACATAGTTTTATACATATACATACTAGGTCATATAGAGTCAAAATTGCAGTAACTTGTTACGATTCAACCAGACGTATA